GACTTGTAAATCGATTCATAACCTTTCGGGCACAACCAATCTCTATTCGAACTCCCTTTACTTGTAGGAGTACATCTTGGATTTGTCGATTATGTTATGGCCGTAGTCCTACTCATGGCGACCTGGTTGAATTGGGGGAAGCTGTAGGTATTATTGCAGGTCAATCGATTGGAGAACCGGGTACTCAATTAACATTACGGACTTTTCATACCGGAGGAGTATTCACGGGGGGTACTGCAGAACATGTGCGAGCCCCATCTAATGGAAAAATAAAATTCAATGAGGACTTGGTTCATCCGACACGTACACGTCATGGGCATCCCGCCTTTCTATGTTCTATAGACTTGTATGTAACTATTGAGAGTGAAGATATTCTACATAATGTGAATATTCCACCCAAAAGTTTGCTTTTAGTTCAAAACGATCAATATGTAGAATCAGAACAAGTAATTGCTGAGATTCGCGCAGGAATATCCACTTTGAATTTTAAAGAGAAGGTTCGAAAACATATTTATTCTGATTCAGACGGAGAAATGCACTGGAGTACCGATGTCTATCATGCACCCGAATTTACATATGGTAATGTTCATCTATTACCAAAAACAAGTCATTTATGGATATTATTAGGAGGGCCGTGCAGGTCCAGTCTAGTCTACCTTTCGATCCACAAGGATCAGGATCAAATGAATGCGCATTCTCTTTCTGGCAAGCGAAGATATACTTCTAACCTCTCAGTAACCAATGATCAGACGAGGCAGAAATTGTTTAGTTCGGATTTTTATGGTCAAAAAGAAGATAGGATTCCTGATTATTCAGACCTTAATCGAATCATATGTACTGGTCAGTATAATCTCGTATATTCGCCTATTCTTCACGGGAATTCTGATTTATTGTCAAAAAGGCGAAGAAATAAATTCATCATTCCACTACACTCGATTCAAGAACTCGAGAATGAACTAATGCCCTGTTCAGGTATCTCGATTGAAATCCCCGTAAATGGTATTTTCCGTCGAAATAGTATTCTTGCTTATTTCGATGATCCTCGATACAGAAGAAAGAGTTCGGGCATTATTAAATATGGGACTATAGAAACGCATTCAGTCATCAAAAAAGAGGATTTGATTGAGTATCGAGGAGTCAAGGAATTTAGGCCAAAATACCAAATGAAAGTAGATCGATTTTTTTTCATTCCTGAAGAGGTGCATATCTTGCCCGGATCTTCTTCCATAATGGTACGGAACAATAGTATCGTTGGGGTCGATACACAAATCACCTTAAATCTAAGAAGCCGAGTCGGTGGGTTGGTCCGGGTGGAGAGAAAAAAAAAACGAATTGAACTGAAAATCTTTTCTGGAGATATCCATTTTCCTGGAGAGACGGATAAGATATCCAGACATACCGGCGTTTTGATACCACCAGGAACAGGAAAAAGAAATTCCAAGGAATACAAAAAAGTTAAAAATTGGATCTATGTCCAACGAATTACACCTAGTAAGAAAAGGTTTTTTGTTTTAGTTCGACCTGTCGTCACATATGAAATAACGGACGGTATAAATTTAGGAACCCTTTTTCCACCGGATCCATTGCAGGAAAGGGATAATGTGCAACTTCGAATTGTCAATTATATCCTTTATGGAAATGGCAAACCGATTCGAGGAATTTCTGACACAAGTATTCAATTAGTTCGGACTTGTTTAGTATTGAATTGGAACCAAGACAAAAAAAGTTCTTCTTGCGAAGAAGCCCGTGCTTCTTTTGTTGAAATAAGGACAAATGGTTTGATTCGACATTTCCTAAGAATCAACTTAGTGAAATCCCCTATTTCGTATATCGGAAAAAGGAATGATCCGTCGGGGTCAGGATTGCTCTCTGATAATGGATCAGATTGTACCAATATCAACCCCTTTTCTGCCATTTATTCCTATTCCAAGGCAAAAATTCAACAATCTCTTAACCAACCTCAAGGAACTATTCATACGTTGTTGAATAGAAATAAGGAATGTCAGTCGTTGATAATTTTGTCAGCAGCCAATTGTTCTCGAATGGAGCCATTCAAAGATGTAAAATATCACAGTGTGATAAAAGAATCAATTAAAAAAGATCCCCTAATTCCAATTAGGAATTCATTGGGCCCTTTAGGAACATGCCTTCCAGTTGAGAATTTTTATTCATCTTACCATTTAATAACTCATAATCAGATCTTAGTAACTAAATATTTGCAACTTGACAATTTAAAACAGACTTTTCAAGTGATTAAATTAAAATATTATTTAATGGATGAAAATGGAAAAATTTTTCATCCCGATCCATGCCGTAACATTATTTTAAATCCATTCAATTTGAATTGGTCTTTTCTCCATCACAATTATTGTGCAGAGACATCTAAAATAATTAGTCTTGGACAGTTTATTTGTGAAAATGTATGTATAGCCAAAAATGGACCGCCCCTCAAATCGGGTCAAGTTATACTTGTTCAAGTTGACTCGATAGTGATACGATC